TTTCATCCTGGCCATGGTTAGATCATCCGGGTTCGGGTCCGTATTTAATGACAACAATCGCCCTATTAAGGCTCGCTTTCACTATGGCTCCAATATTTAATATTTTAACCTGCCAATAAATACAAGTCGCCGGCTCATTCTTCAACAGGCACGTAGTCAAACATCGTGACGTTCTCCTACTGCTTGTAAGCTCAATGTTTCATGTTCTATTTCACATCCCTTCCGGGGTTCTTTTCACCTTTCCCTCACGGTACTAATTCACTATCGGTCATTCATGAATATTTAGCCTTACGAGGTGGTCCTCGTAGATTCACACTAGATTTCACGTGTCTCGTGCTACTTGGGATCTTAAAACGTATGTTGTCTGTTGCTTTAAAGTACGAGACTATCACTCTCTCTGGTTAAATTTTCCAATTTATTCTTATAGCATTTAGGTATTCCACTCTTGACCCAAATTTACATTGACATACTACTCTTTTATATCTTTTAGATAGAGTGGTTCTCCATAATATAGTTCTCCATAATATAAATGATTCAAAATCCCACAACCCCTTAACCTTTCTTGATCGTTGATCCCAGATTAAGGTTTGGGCTGTTCCCATTTCGCTCGCCGCTACTACGGGAATCGTTTTTACTTTCTTTTCCTTTAGGTACTAAGATGTTTCAGTTCCCTAAGTTCGTTCTTCTTATGTATAAATTTGCAATAAGAAGTTAATTAAAAAGTTTCCTTATTCGGATACCTACGGATCACAGCTTTTTTCCTACTCCCCGAAGCGTTTCGTCGGATGTCACGTCCTTCATCACTTATGAATACCAAGGCATTCACATTGAGCTCTTAATTTCTTGATTTTAAAATCATTTTTATTTTAAATTTTAACTTAGTTATTTTTGTCCCATATATATTTTCACTTTATTTTTCTTTTAATCTGTGGAGGTAAGCGGACTCGAACCGCTGACCACTGCCTTGCAAAGACAGCGCTCTACCAACTGAGCTATACCCCCTTTGGGCCATTCTGGATTTGAACCAGACACCTTACCCTTATCAGGGGTACGCTCTAACCAGCTGAGCTAATAGCCCTTTTAATTATCGACCTCTTCGTACGTTTATTCTATAAGGAGGTGATCCAGCCGCACCTTCCGGTACGGCTACCTTGTTACGACTTCACCCCAGTCACCAACTTCACCTTAGGCGTGTACTGCACGATTTTGGGTAAAATAAGCTTCCATGGTGTGACGGGCGGTGTGTACAAGGCCCGAGAACGAATTCACCGCTGTATTGCTGACCAGCGATTACTAGCGATTCCATCTTTATGTAGGCGAGTTGCAGCCTACAATCCGAACTTAGGATAAATTTGAAGGATTAGCTTACTTTCACAAGTTAGCGTCATATTGTTTTATCCAATGTAGCACGTGTGTAGCCCAGAGTGTAAGGGGCATGATGACTTGACGTCGTCCTCACCTTCCTCCGATTTATAACCGGCAGTTTTTCTAGAGTTCTATAAAAAGCAACTAAAAATAAGGGTTACGCTCGTTGCGGGACTTAACCCAACATCTCACGACACGAGCTGACGACAGCCATGCACCACCTGTATATCCATTCTCGAAAGCACTCTTTTTTTTCAAAAAAATTTGGTTATATGTCAAACTCTGGTAAGGTTCTTCGCGTTGCATCGAATTAAACCACATGCTCCACCGCTTGTGCGGGCCCCCGTCAATTCCTTTGAGTTTCACTCTTGCGAGCATACTTCCCAGGCGGGATACTTAACGCGTTAGCTATAATACCGCATGGGTCGATACATGCGACATTTAGTATCCATTGTTTACGGCTAGGACTACTGGGGTATCTAATCCCATTTGCTCCCCTAGCTTTCGTTTCTCAGTGTCAGTATTGACCCAGTAGAATGCCTTCGCTGTTGGCGGTCTTTCCAATATCTGCGCATTTCACCGCTCCACTGGAAATTCCATCTACCTCTATCATACTCGAGTCTACTAGTTTCTATTACTGGTTTATGGTTGAGCCACAAAATTTAATAATAGACACAATAAACAACCTACAAACGCTTTACGCCCAATAATTCCGGATAACACTTGCATCCCCCGTCTTACCGCGGCTGCTGGCACGGAGTTAGCCGATGCTTATTCTTCAGGTAACGTCAGATCTTCTTCCCTGAAAAAAGAGGTTTACAACTCATAGAGCTTTAATCCCTCACGCGGTATTGCTCTGTCAGGCTTTCGCCCATTGCAGAAAATTCCCCACTGCTGCCTCCCGTAGGAGTCTGGACCGTATCTCAGTTCCAGTGTGGCTGATCATCCTCTCAAATCAGCTACTGATCATCGCCTTGGTAAGCTTTTATCTTAACCAACTAGCTAATCAGCCGCGAGCTCTTCCCTAGGCGAACGCTACTAATCAAGACTCTCGCTCTCTCAGGTAGTCCTGAAGAAAGTAGTAAGGTGGTTCCTTTCACCTCTATTCTCATTTATAAGAGGCTTATAGGGTATTAGCAATTGTTTCCATTTGTTATTCCCTTCCTAAGGGTAGATTCTCACGTGTTACTCACCCGTCCGCCACTTTAAATTACTGAAAGATAAATCTTTCAGTAACTAACGTTCGACTTGCATGTGTTAGGCATACCGCCAGCGTTCATCCTGAGCCAGGATCAAACTCTTAATAATGTCCTAAAGTATTTAGTTTTTAAGTAAGTATGTTTATATTAAGTTAGTTTATGTATTTTGTAGGTTAAACCATAAATTCTTTTTTTCGTAAGTGTTTTAAATGTATTTACATTATTTACATATTAAATGTAAATACATTTAATTTACATATTATTTTAATTTACATATTATTTTAAGCCTTCCAGCCAGATTGTATGCTTTCATAGTGTATTACCTTACTTTATAATTACTAAATTGTAGGTAGTAAGGTAAATGCAATTTTTCGTCTATCGCACCTATATAGATAATAGATATATGTGCCTAATCTATATAGATATATATGTACGGTAGTTACATGTACCAGAATATACACTGGGCATCTCTACATGTATGATGCACTAGACTTGTTTCCTGGTGTTTTTCAAGTTAGTGCGATGCGTGTCGAACGACGCTGAGCGAGATACTATGAATATAATCTACTGCTTATCTTAAAAAAAGTCAATAGGCTTAAAGAAAAAAAAAGGGTTAAGTTAAAACCGTACAAAAGAGAATCGCAAAAAAATTTAACTTTTGCATAAATTACTCTTGGAAAAAATAGTGGACTTGACTATAGTTATACTAAAAGCTAATTTATTAAAAATTAAAAAAATAAAATTGTTATGAAAAAAGTCGTAGGGATTGATTTAGGTACAACAAACTCCGTTGCAGCAGTTGTTGAAGGTGGGAAGACGACAGTAATTGTAAATAGTGAAGGTGAGCGAACAACTCCTTCAATTGTTGCTTATACAAAAAAGGGGGAAGTATTAGTTGGACAAATTGCGAAGAGACAAGCCGTTATAAATCCTGTAAATACTTTTTCATCAGTAAAGCGTTTTATTGGTTCTAAATTTAGTGAAGTAAAGAACAATCTAAAATCAACTTCCTACGAAGTTGGTGAGGATAATAATGGTAATGTTAAATTAAAGTGTCCTGTTTTAGAAAAAGAATTTAGCCCTGAAGAAATTTCTTCACAAATACTAAGAAAGTTAGCTAGCGACGCAAGTAAATATTTAGGTGAAAAGGTAACAGAGGCTGTTATTACAGTACCAGCATATTTTAATGATTCACAAAGACAGGCCACTAAAGATGCGGGACAAATAGCTGGCCTTAATGTTTTGAGAATTATCAATGAGCCTACTGCTGCATCATTAGCCTATGCGTTAGACAAAAAGGTAAATGAGAAAATTTTAGTTTTTGATTTAGGTGGGGGAACATTCGATGTGTCATTGTTAGAAGTTGGAGATGGTATTTTCGAAGTTTTATCAACATCTGGAGACACTCAACTAGGGGGAGAGGATTTTGATTATGAAATTGTTATGTACTTGGTTGAACAATTTAAAGAAGAAGAGGGAATTGACTTAAATAAAAATTCGCAATCATTGCAAAGATTGACAGAAGCAGCTGAAAAAGCTAAAATTGAATTGTCACAATTAAGTGAAACGATAATAAATTTACCTTTTATTACTTCGGACGAAACGGGACCAAAGCACATTAATAAAACAATTACACGAGTTCAATTTGAGCAATTATGTTCAACTTTAATTGATAGATGTCGATTTCCAGTAGAAACTGCAATTAAAGACGCTCAAATTAATACCACTGAAATAGATCAAATTGTTTTAGTAGGTGGTTCAACAAGAATTCCAGCTATACAACAATTGGTTAAACGACTATGTGATAAAGATATTATAAATCAAACAGTTAATCCAGACGAAGTAGTAGCAATTGGAGCCGCCGTTCAAGGTGGTGTGTTAGCTGGTGAAATTAAAGATATATTATTACTTGATGTTACACCGCTTTCACTTGGCGTCGAAACACTAGGTAACATAATGACAAAAATTATTCCTAGAAATACTACAATTCCTACTAAGAAGTCAGCAACATTCACGACTGCAATGGATAATCAACCAAACGTAGAAATACATGTGTTGCAGGGAGAGCGTGAATTTTTAGAAGATAACAAAAGTTTAGGGAATTTTAATTTAAATGGAATTCCAAATGCGCCGCGAGGTATTCCTCAGATTGAAGTAACGTTTGATATTGATGTTAATGGTATTTTATCGGTTACAGCAAAAGATAAGAATAGTGGAACAGAACAATCAATAACGATTACGAATGCCTCAACGTTGAATAATGATGAAATTGAGGAAATGGTAGCACAATCTGAGAAGTACGCCGATGAGGATCGAAAAAAACGTGATAAGATAGATTTAAGAAATCAAGCAGAACTAATTATTTATCAAGCTGAAAAACAATTAAAAGACTTAGGTGAGAAAATTTCTTTTGAAAAAAGAGAAAAGGTAAACACGTTAATTACCAATACTAAAATGTACTTAGAAAATGATGACGAGGTTCAACTAAAATTAACTATGGATAAATTAGCAGGTTTAACAATAAATTTAAATTTTGACGATACTCAATCGCCTCCTATTTAATATTAAATTTTATATTTTTTAAACCAAAGTTAAAACGAAATAGATTCATTTATAAAATATTTGAATATAAATTAGGAATAAATAACGTTCAGTTATTTACTAATTTATTATTTCAAAACAACGTTTAATTCATTTTTAAGTTTTAAACGTATTTTCTGCACTAGGTTATCAATTTCTGAGCGCATTAATGTTTCCCCTTGGGATTGAAACTCTAAGCTAATACCGAGATTCTTAAAATTCATTGGAGTATCGAAATTTTTATAAACGTCAAATAATTCGAATGATTTAAGAAATTCATTTGTAAAAACTAAAATGATTTTTGTAATTTGACTAAATGTTGTAGGTTCAGGGACTACTAACGATAAATCCTTTCGAGAAATTGGATAATTCGAATATGGTATGTAAATTGTTAATTTTTGTTTTTCAACAATTTTTATAAGTTTTGTAAAATTAAGTTCAAATAAATAAATAGGTTTTACTAGTCCATATTTTTTAACAAATTTTGGATTAAGCTCAAAAAAAACCCCAATATTTTTTCTTTTTGTCTGAATTTGAAATATTCGTTTTGAATGAGCTATTTCAAAAGCAAATTTTGGAACAGTAAAATTCAAATCAAAACTAAATTGTTTAAAAAGGATTTCAAAGATTCCTTTTGCATTAAACCAATTTAAAATATAGTTACTGTCCCAATTATTTTTCATCGTTAAACCACCAAAAGTTCCTGCCAAGGCTTCAAACTCAAAAATATACCTTTTTTTACTTTCAGTAAAAATACGTCCAAATTCAAATATCTGAGTGGAGATATGGGCTTTTTTATAATTATTATAAATTGTCTGAAGTAAATGATTTAATAAAGTGTTTTTTAATTCAGTATGAACTATTTTTGAATTACTTAATTCAATTTCAGCAAAGCTTGTCAACGAGGTTAAGGAATAATGATAAACTTCATCAAAACCTAGACTTAATAGATTTTTACGAAATCGACGTTTTAAATTTTCAGTTTTTGATAGTTTACGCAAGGAAATTTTATTCGAAGAAATGTTTACAAAAGTATTAAAACCAATTAGACGACATATTTCTTCGAATAAATCAATTTCTTCATCCAAGTCAACAAGACGAGTAAATGGAATTTGCACAACTCGTGTATGGTACATAGGATTTGAATCTATTATTGCTGATTGATTATAAGGAAGATTTAATTGCACAAATATTTCTATTAAAAAAATTTCAAAGTTTGTCACCTTATTTAATTTATCAAGCTTAATATTTTTAAAATCTAGAATAGACTCTAGATTTTTGGGATCAAAATAAATTTTTTTATAATTTCTACTAAAATTTGTATAGAAAGTTGTTTTTAAAGTGGATTTTAAATTTCTATTAAAAATTGAAAGTAGACTTAAAAATCTTCGACAGCTTGTATTTACTAAAAATTTATTTATTCCACGTTGATAAAATAATGTTGCATTTGAAGAAAATCCAATACTTTTATTCGATTGACGAAAAAGATCAGGATTAAAAATTGAGGCTTCAATAAACATGATCGTTGTATCTTTATCAATGCAAGCATACAATGATATAGGACCCCCCGCGATGGAGATTGGAATATTATTAACGGTAACAAGTAAAGTTGAAATCGATAAATTATAAATTTTATTATTTGAATCGATAAACGTTTCATCACTTTTTCCAAATCTTGTACCGAAAACAATATCATTAGGATTATCTATTAATCTTAAAATTTTTTTATAGTCATACAATTGAAAAGGTTGGCCTAACTCTAACATAGTGTAATTAGCGAGATTTAAAAACAGATTGAGATTAGGTAATTTTAAATCTAGCAATCTTGACTGTAACCAACTTGGCGAAAAAGACTCAAATTTAATATGAGATACTACTATACCCCGATAGAAGACTGTACCAATAAAGTCTATCTCGTTTTCTATATTTTCATTCAATAAATCAGAGCTTTCGTATCTGTAGGGTAACTTTTTCCATCGAATACTAAATAAATTAGAAATTTCTGTTGCAAAACCAACCAAACTTAAAACATCAGGCCTATTTGCTGTTGTTGAAAAATCAAAAATAATATCACCTTTATTTATTGTTCTAGCCTTTGAAATTTTTTCAATTTCAAATCCATTTAGAATTAGACGATTTTGTAATGTTTCTGAATTTAGTTCTTCTATATTCAAATAAGTTTTAAGCCAATTCAGTGAAACGTGCATAATTAAATTGCTTTTATAAAGTTAAATAAATATTATTACTAAAATTGATCAGAGTCGGGTTTTGTAAAAATCAATTCATTAACTTTACTATACCTTCTCATAAATCTCATAAATCTATCCCAACCATCACGCTTTTTCATCACATAAATTGCCTCGATTTTTTTAGGCTTTCCGTCGACGTAATTCACTTGTAAATTACGAGTTAACAAAGTTCCTTCCCTATCTATTAAATACATTCCAGTAATTGGTTTAGTTGTCGAAGTTGCCTTGCTAAAGATGGTTGGATTATGAAACCGGAACACCGCTGTTCCCGTACTACCATCTTTTGACCTTGATAAGACAACAATAGGTAAACTTTTTTCATCTAACCCTTCCACAAATTGGATTTTTGCTAATATCATTATATTATATAATCAACTATATTCAGTAATTTTAAAATTTGTTTTTTTAATAATACCATAAAAAATTATAGCTTAAACTTTCTAGTTATCTTTATTTATTATTAGTAATTGTATAAACCTACTATTATACTAATTAGTGTTTTTGTCGCAAAACTGAAGTTACTATGAGGACTCAATTTTTGTTAATATTTATCTATAAATTTTAAATAGACTTTCAAATTCGGGTTAATTACATTTCATTTACCCCAATGTAATTAAATGAAAATTCTTATAATGAAGAACCTAGACCAGAATATGCACCATATAAGAATGTACCAACTACTGCTAATACACCTAAGCCACCAATAGTAGCTACGATCCACAAAGGGATTCTACCTGTACCCGCCATATTTTTATTATAGATTATGGATTTAATATATTTAAAATTTAAAAGAAATTTTCGACTAGCTAATTAAAAAAGTAACTAGAAAATAGAACCGCTAAGACAAAAATTAGTAGCAATCCCCAATATAACGAGGCACGATTTAATTCAACGGGCTGTTTACTAGGATTTGGACCTGACATTAATAATCTCCTATCGTTGAATAAATTGCATAGATGTAATAGCGCCTAAAAAAAAGATTGTCGGAACGGCTAATGTGTGAATAGCCAACCATCTGAATGTAAAAATTGGATATGCAACTGGTTGATTAATATTTTTTACCATATATTTCCCTTGTCTTTTAAAGTCCTTTTGTTAAATCATCAAGCTCTTGTTTTGCACTAAAACGATCATTTACAAGCGGAACTTGTTGTCTATCTTGTGAGAAATACTCGTTTGGACGTGGTGTTCCAAATATATCATACGCTAAACCAGTACTAATAAATAACCATCCTGATATAAATAAGGACGGAATAGTAATACTATGAATAATCCAATATCTTACACTTGTAATAATATCAGAAAATGGTCTTTCACCCGTAGAACCTCCAGACATAAGTCTCCTTTATTTTAAAATATTGAATTAGCTACAATACTTTTCGAATTAGTTTTTCTAGTATTTTTTTATAAATTATTACCCGTTCTTTAATTTCTAGAGTAAATAATTACTACCACTTTTTTATTCGGATACTTACATAATAAATTTATCTTAAAAAGTCAACTTTAACGATTCAAGAGATTCTTAAAACTCAACATTAAAGGGTAAAAACATTGTAAAACAAGCAATTTAATTAAATTTAATCCAATAAATATTGTTAATTTTATTGAATTTAGAAAAATAGTTTAAGATTCACTAAGGAAGACATATAACTTGGTCTTTTGTAGATTAAATATTTACTTCTTGTCTTAAAAAGCATCTAACAAAATAGCCTTTTTTATTTTGTAAAGCAGGCAATGGGAATCGAACCCACATCATCAGCTTGGAAGGCTGAGGTTTTACCACTAAACTATGTCTGCATTATTATGATGTATAATGTATGGAAATATCGTATTAACCTAGATTTAACCTTATGACTCCTTTTAAAATACGTTACCGTCTGAAGCTGAAACTTCGAAAAGTTAGAACCGCTCTGAAGAGCGGTGCAACTGGCGAAGAAGTAAAAGATGCGATTCTGGGGCAAAGTATAAAGGCCTCAGAGGCTTCTGCCTATTTCGTGGACAATATCACGAAAACTCTTCTGGAAAAAGTAAAAACCGTCGAGGATCTAGGAAAAGGTGGTCTCACTATACATAGCGGAAAGCGACTGGGTGTGACGGCTTTTAAAGCCACACAAGATTTTGGTCGGAATGATCCAGTCTGTGGGGTATTATGTCTAATTTCAGCTAGTTGTGAAACTGCAACTGGTATTATTGTGTGGATACCCTTTCCTAAAACAGGGAAAATGTGTACCTTATCCGCACTAAAAACAGTATCGTTGACCTGCGAAACGATACGCGATTTGTGTGTAAAAAGTCCAAATAACCCACTTTGTAAATAAGTGGAAGGAGCTTTGGTTGGGTATTATTGAGAAATTAATCTGGGTTACGATATTTGCACTTCCAAATATCGTAACCAATTATCTTTGTTTCTAAGACTAAAAAGCTTTTTCAAGCTTTTTATTTTTCGTTTCCGCCGAAACTTATTTTTCAAGCACTTTATAACTCGTTTTAGTCGCCCAATACGAGCTTTAAGATGAGTTTTCACGCGAGTTATTTTATTTGATACTCTGCTTTTTAATAATTGCCGGACGTGTGGTGTCAAAATTATTTGAGCGATTTCCTCGAATACTTTTGATAAAAATGTTAAGAGTGCCAATCGGTCTGTGAAACCGTAATGGGCACTTATAATTGCTTTTGTAGTAAAGAATCCAGACAGCAAAAAGCAAATTAAAGAAAGCCGCCTTGTACTTGACTCCTCTTCAAGTGACAATAAGAACAAGCATTTCAAAAGCTTTACAGCTTGTACCACGGCATACAATCCAAACAGAGCGTCGAAAGTCGTGTCACAATGTAAATCCAATTCTTCAATTAATTCGTAATGCTCACGAATTTGTGAATTTTGTATTCTGGATAACACTTCCATGCTTTGTATCTTATCACTATGACGCAGAAAAGACTCAAACAATTCTTGAGAGATGACATTCTCTGAAAGTAACCATTTAATTACCTTTTGAAGTACTTCGCTGGAAACTGGACATTCAAAAGGTGATCCAATGTCATTCGTACTATTCGTCGTACTATTCGAATGAACAATCATTTTCCTCCTCCTATCTTAGTTTTCCATTTTTCGACTACAATATGGGAAACTCCTGTATTGGCGTCATAGCGATTTTCAACGGTTCGAAAAGCATTAGCAGTTGTTTTATGAGAAATATATTTTAAAGCGTACAAATAACTCACTTTATCTAAAAAATTAGATACCGAAAGTGTTGTAATATCAGCCATTAATTCGTAATACAAGCCTGTCCATCGAAACATAAAATCTCCTTTGTTTTTTTGTTTTATTATAAGATTATTTTTGTTTCCGTAATCCGAAATCGAATAATTCTGTTCTTCATAAAAAATTATTCCTAACTCATTAAGAGTTTTCTTGAGTGTGGATAAACTTTGAAATGACGTAGCTGTTGTCGAAATGTGTGACATAGTGTTACCTTCGTTAAAAAAAATTACTTAATTGTTCTATATACATAATAATATACACAATTAATAAAAACTAATGAACGGATCAAATTTATGTTAATATATATTAATAGTTTACTTAGTTTTTTATTAGTAAATTTTAAAGAACTTTTTTGTTTGTTTATAACTTTGCCGATTTTCTACGATCGATAAGATTTGGTACAAATATATATCCTCAATTTTAATAAATTCAAATTGCCCTAATTCTCGCTCTGTAAAGATAGTTGATATGTAAATAAACGCAACCCCCAATCCAGCTTGTACAGCATTTTTAATCCCTTCAATAGAACTAAACTCCATCAAAATATGAAATCTATTTATATCAACTTGATTTAATAATAGTTTATTATCTATTGCTTGACGAATTATGGAATGTCCACTAAAAGCTACGTATTTCAAGGAGTAAATATCGTCTTTCAATAAGCTCTTTAATTTAGAAAATAATGACACCTTTGGGAAAATTAAAATGACTTCGTCGTTTAAATATGGTAAAAATTGAAATTGATTGACTAATTCAAAAGGAATAGTCTTTTTTTCCATAAGTGCAAAATTAATTTCACCATTTTTAATACTCCAAGCAATTCGACGGGTCGAATCAATTCGAAGAATAATGGATATCTGTGGGTAACGTTGCTTAAATAAACTAATAAGTCGCGGCAAAATAAAATTACCCGTAATGTAATCTGCTCCAACAATTAAAAAAATTTCTCTTTCAGTATTTGTAAATTGATTATTAATTTCTTCACATAAATCCAAAATTCGATTTGCATATCTTAGTAAAATTTTACCACTTTTTGTTAGCTTCAATCTTTTATACCTATCAAAAATATTAACATTTAATTTTTTCTCAAGATTTTGGACTTGTAAGCTTATTGTAGGCTGTGATAAATATAAATTATGTGCCGCTCTTTTAAAGCTTCCTTCAATTATAATTGCCTTAAAGATTTTTAATTGTCCTAATGTGAAAGGTAAATCATTCATTAAATCTGAACTTTACACTGTTTTTGCGAGATTCCTTGTAAACTGTAGTATAATATATTTATAAATTTACAAAAGGAGTTTTTTATGGATTCACGCCTTTTTCTTGTTTTTATACCTGTTTTAGCTGCTGCTTCATGGGCACTTTATAATATTGGGCGTGTGGCGCTTCAACAATTTAAAAGTATCTCGTCGCGATAAAAATCCTAAAGTTCTCATTACTATTTATTTGTATGGTATAACCAATATTAACAAATTTCTTTTAGATAGTACAATATTTAACACTGGAGAAAACTCTAAATGGCGTGTCCAAAGCATAAAACATCAAAAGCGAAAACTAAGTCCAGGAAAGCTAACTGGTATCAAAAAACGGTTCTAAAAATAGAGAAAGCTCTTTCGCTTTCAAAATCGATTGCTTCTGGAAAAAGTACTAGCTTTCAGAAACTTAATATTGATAAAAAGTATCCAAGCTCAAAAATTATGTATTCTCCCCGTTAAAAACCAAATTTTATACTCTTTAGTGTGAGCTTAATAATAGAACTGGACTACAGTATAAGTTTATAAAGGTAAAAAGCGGACGTGGCGGAATTGGTAGACGCACTAGATTTAGGTTCTAGCAAGGTCATCTTGTAAGAGTTCAAGTCTCTTCGTCCGTAATTTACTAGTTAACGAGGTTTAAAAAACTAAAATTTATTAACCCGTAATTCAATGATTAAAAGTTGTACAATTTTTCCTCAGTAGCTCAGAGGTAGAGCGGTCGGCTGTTAACCGATTTGTCGTTGGTTCAAATCCAACCTGAGGAGAGTAAAGATAATACAAAGATTGTCTCATAACTCATATAGCTTTATAAGATTTTCCATATTTAGATATTTAACAGACTTGCTAGTAACTCACGATTGATAAGATATAAACTCTATCGATATTATCTATTGTAAAATAATTTTTAAAGTGCTTAACTACTTTTATGAATGATAACTTAAAAATTGGGAATAAGACTTTCAATTCAAGATTGATGTTGGGAACTGGTAAATACTTTGATACAAGAATCGCATTAGAAAGTATTAAAGAAAGTGAGGCGGAAATAATTACTGTTGCAGTAAGAAGAATAAGTTCTAAAAACTTCAGCTTAAATCTAGAAGATTTAAATAGTATTAACTGGAATAAATATTGGTTATTACCAAACACTGCAGGTTCAAAAACTGTTGACGAAGCTATTCGGGCTGCTTTTCTTGGTCGCGAATTAGCTACGCAATTAGGGCAAGGGAATAATAACTTTGTAAAGTTAGAGGTTATTTCTGACCCAACTTATTTATTACCAGATCCGGTTGGAACGCTAAACGCAGCCGATTTTTTAGTTAAAAATGGATTTACAGTGTTGCCATACATAAACGCTGATCCGATATTGGCAAAACATTTAGAAGACGTTGGATGCGCTACCATTATGCCTTTGGCTTCCCCAATAGGATCTGGTCAAGGAATTAAAAATCTTGAGAGCTTAAGAATTATAATAAAAAACTCAAAAATACCAGTAATTGTGGACGCCGGGATAGGACGACCAAGTGATGCGGTAAAAGCAATGGAAATTGGGAGTTCTGGAATTTTATTGAACACAGCAATCGCGCAAGCTCGAAACCCTCCTTTAATGGCAAGAGCTATCAAAGATGCTGTTTTAGCTGGTCGTAATGGATTTCTAGCAGGCTCAATTACTGAGCAGAAATTTGCACAGGCGAGTTCTCCTCTTTCGAACTTAATTTTATAAACTATTTTCTAGTTATGTTAAATATCTTTATATCAAAGCAAAGTCGATTCAAAATCTAAAATAAAACCCCGTGGCAAAAGAACTTTTAATTTTTTTTATGAAATTAAATGAATATATTTTTTAATTTTACCGCTAGATAATATATTATTTGAATAATGGCTGCTTAGAAAAATCTCTAAAAACAACCACTCATTAAACTATTATTAAGCTCACACTAAAGAGTATAAAATTTGGTTTTTAACGGGGAGAATACATAATTTTTGAGCTTGGATACTTTTTATCAATATTAAGTTTCTGAAAGCTAGTACTTTTTCCAGAAGCAATCGATTTTGAAAGCGAAAGAGCTTTCTCTATTTTTAGAACCGTTTTTTGATACCAGTTAGCTTTCCTGGACTTAGTTTTCGCTTTTGATGTTTTATGCTTTGGACACGCCATTTAGAGTTTTCTCCAGTGTTAAATATTGTACTATCTAAAAGAAATTTGTTAATATTGGTTATACCATACAAATAAATAGTAATGAGAACTTTAGGATTTTTATCGCGACGAGATACTTTTAAATTGTTGAAGCGCCACACGCCCAATATTATAAAGTGCCCATGAAGCAGCAGCTAAAACAGGTATAAAAACAAGAAAAAGGCGTGAATCCATAAAAAACTCCTTTTGTAAATTTATAAATATATTATACTACAGTTTACAAGGAATCTCGCAAAAACAGTGTAAAGTTCAGATTTAATGAATGATTTACCTTTCACATTAGGACAATTAAAAATCTTTAAGGCAATTATAATTGAAGGAAGCTTTAAAAGAGCGGCACATAATTTATATTTATCACAGCCTACAATAAGCTTACAAGTCCAAAATCTTGAGAAAAAATTAAATGTTAATATTTTTGATAGGTATAAAAGATTGAAGCTAACAAAAAGTGGTAAAATTTTACTAAGATATGCAAATCGAATTTTGGATTTATGTGAAGAAATTAATAATCAATTTACAAATACTGAAAGAGAAATTTTTTTAATTGTTGGAGCAGATTACATTACGGGTAATTTTATTTTGCCGCGACTTATTAGTTTATTTAAGCAACGTTACCCACAGATATCCATTATTCTTCGAATTGATTCGACCCGTCGAATTGCTTGGAGTATTAAAAATGGTGAAATTAATTTTGCACTTATGGAAAAAAAGACTATTCCTTTTGAATTAGTCAATCAATTTCAATTTTTACCATATTTAAACGACGAAGTCATTTTAATTTTCCCAAAGGTGTCATTATTTTCTAAATTAAAGAGCTTATTGAAAGACGATATTTACTCCTTGAAATACGTAGCTTTTAGTGGACATTCCATAATTCGTCAAGCAATAGATAATAAACTATTATTAAATCAAGTTGATATAAATAGATTTCATATTTTGATGGAGTTTAGTTCTATTGAAGGGATTAAAAATGCTGTACAAGCTGGATTGGGGGTTGCGTTTATTTACATATCAACTATCTTTACAGAGCGAGAATTAGGGCAATTTGAATTTATTAAAATTGAGGATATATATTTGTACCAAATCTTATCGATCGTAGAAAATCGGCAAAGTTATAAACAAACAAAAAAGTTCTTTAAAATTTACTAATAAAAAACTAAGTAAACTATTAATATATATTAACATAAATTTGATCCGTTCATTAGTTTTTATTAATTGTGTATATTATTATGTATATAGAACAATTAAGTAATTTTTTTTAACGAAGGTAACACTATGTCACACATTTCGACAACAGCTACGTCATTTCAAAGTTTATCCACACTCAAGAAAACTCTTAATGAGTTAGGAATAATTTTTTATGAAGAACAGAATTATTCGATTTCGGATTACGGAAACAAAAATAATCTTATAATAAAACAAAAAAACAAAGGAGATTTTATGTTTCGATGGACAGGCTTGTATTACGAATTAATGGCTGATATTACAACACTTTCGGTATCTAATTTTTTAGATAAAGTGAGTTATTTGTACGCTTTAAAATATATTTCTCATAAAACAACTGCTAATGCTTTTCGAACCGTTGAAAATCGCTATGACGCCAATACAGGAGTTTCCCATATTGTAGTCGAAAAATGGAAAACTAAGATAGGAGGAGGAAAATGATTGTTCATTCGAATAGTACGACGAATAGTACGAATGACATTGGATCACCTTTTGAATGTCCAGTTTCCAGCGAAGTACTTCAAAAGGTAATTAAATGGTTACTTTCAGAGAATGTCATCTCTCAAGAATTGTTTGAGTCTTTTCTGCGTCATAGTGATAAGATACAAAGCATGGAAGTGTTATCCAGAATACAAAATTCACAAATTCGTGAGCATTACGAATTAATTGAAGAATTGGATTTACATTGTGACACGACTTTCGACGCTCTGTTTGGATTGTATGCCGTGGTACAAGCTGTAAAGCTTTTGAAATGCTTGTTCTTATTGTCACTTGAAGAGGAGTCAAGTACAAGGCGGCTTTCTTTAATTTGCTTTTTGCTGTCTGGATTCTTTACTACAAAAGCAATTATAAGTGCCCATTACGGTTTCACAGACCGATTGGCACTCTTAACATTTTTATCAAAAGTATTCGAGGAAATCGCTCAAATAATTTTGACACCACACGTCCGGCAATTATTAAAAAGCAGAGTATCAAATAAAATAACTCGCGTGAAAACTCATCTTAAAGCTCGTATTGGGCGACTAAAACGAGTTATAAAGTGCTTGAAAAATAAGTTTCGGCGGAAACGAAAAATAAAAAGCTTGAAAAAGCTTTTTAGTCTTAGAAACAAAGATAATTGGTTACGATATTTGGAAGTGCAAATATCGTAACCCAGATTAATTTCTCAATAATACCCAACCAAAGCTCCTTCCACTTATTTACAAAGTGGGTTATTTGGACTTTTTACACACAAATCGCGTATCGTTTCGCAGGTCAACGATACTGTTTTTAGTGCGGATAAGGTACACATTTTCCCTGTTTTAGGAAAGGGTATCCACACAATAATACCAGTTGCAGTTTCACAACTAGCTGAAATTAGACATAATACCCCACAGACTGGATCATTCCGACCAAAATCTTGTGTGGCTTTAAAAGCCGTCACACCCAGTCGCTTTCCGCTATGTATAGTGAGACCACCTTTTCCTAGATCCTCGACGGTTTTTACTTTTTCCAGAAGAGTTTTCGTGATATTGTCCACGAAATAGGCAGAAGCCTCTGAGGCCTTTATACTTTGCCCCAGAATCGCATCTTTTACTTCTTCGCCAGTTGCACCGCTCTTCAGAGCGGTTCTAACTTTTCGAAGTTTCAGCTTCAGACGGTAACGTATTTTAAAAGGAGTCATAAGGTTAAATCTAGGTTAATACGATATTTCCATACATTATACATCATAATAATGCAGACATAGTTTAGTGGTAAAACCTCAGCCTTCCAAGCTGATGATGTGGGTTCGATTCCCATTGCCTGCTTTACAAAATAAAAAAGGCTATTTTGTTAGATGCTTTTTAAGACAAGAAGTAAATATTTAATCTACAAAAGACCAAGTTATATGTCTTCCTTAGTGAATCTTAAACTATTTTTCTAAATTCAATAAAATTAACAATATTTATTGGATTAAATTTAATTAAATTGCTTGTTTTACAATGTTTTTACCCTTTAATGTTGAGTTTTAAGAATCTCTTGAATCGTTAAAGTTGACTTTTTAAGATAAATTTATTATGTAAGTATCCGAATAAAAAAGTGGTAGTAATTATTTACTCTAGAAATTAAAGAACGGGTAATAATTTATAAAAAAATACTAGAAAAACTAATTCGAAAAGTATTGTAGCTAATTCAATATTTTAAAATAAAGGAGACTTATGTCTGGAGGTTCTACGGGTGAAAGACCATTTTCTGATATTATTACAAGTGTAAGATATTGGATTATTCATAGTATTACTATTCCGTCCTTATTTATATCAGGATGGTTATTTATTAGTACTGGTTTAGCGTATGATATATTTGGAACACCACGTCCAAACGAGTATTTCTCACAAGATAGACAACAAGTTCCGCTTGTAAATGATCGTTTTAGTGCAAAACAAGAGCTTGATGATTTAACAAAAGGACTTTAAAAGACAAGGGAAATATATGGTAAAAAATATTAATCAACCAGTTGCATATCCAATTTTTACATTCAGATGGTTGGCTATTCACACATTAGCCGTTCCGACAATCTTTTTTTTAGGCGCTATTACATCTATGCAATTTATTCAACGATAGGAGATTATTAATGTCAGGTCCAAATCCTAGTAAACAGCCCGTTGAATTAAATCGTGCCTCGTTATATTGGGGATTGCTACTAATTTTTGTCTTAGCGGTTCTATTTTCTAGTTACTTTTTTAATTAGCTAGTCGAAAATTTCTTTTAAATTTTAAATATATTAAATCCATAATCTATAATAAAAATATGGCGGGTACAGGTAGAATCCCTTTGTGGATCGTAGCTACTATTGGTGGCTTAGGTGTATTAGCAGTAGTTGGTACATTCTTATATGGTGCATATTCTGGTCTAGGTTCTTCATTATAAGAATTTTCATTTAATTACATTGGGGTAAATGAAATGTAATTAACCCGAATTTGAAAGTCTATTTAAAATTTATAGATAAATATTAACAAAAATTGAGTCCTCATAGTAACTTCAGTTTTGCGACAAAAACACTAATTAGTATAATAGTAGGTTTATACAATTACTAATAATAAATAAAGATAACTAGAAAGTTTAAGCTATAATTTTTTATGGTATTATTAAAAAAACAAATTTTAAAATTACTGAATATAGTTGATTATATAATATAATGATATTAGCAAAAATCCAATTTGTGGAAGGGTTAGATGAAAAAAGTTTACCTATTGTTGTCTTATCAAGGTCAAAAGATGGTAGTACGGGAACAGCGGTGTTCCGGTTTCATAATCCAACCATCTTTAGCAAGGCAACTTCGACAACTAAACCAATTACTGGAATGTATTTAATAGATAGGGAAGGAACTTTGTTAACTCGTAATTTACAAGTGAATTACGTCGACGGAAAGCCTAAAAAAATCGAGGCAATTTATGTGATGAAAAAGCGTGATGGTTGGGATAGATTTATGAGATTTATGAGAAGGTATAGTAAAGTTAATGAATTGATTTTTACAAAACCCGACTCTGATCAATTTTAGTAATAATATTTATTTAACTTTATAAAAGCAATTTAATTATGCACGTTTCACTGAATTGGCTTAAAACTTATTTGAATATAGAAGAACTAAATTCAGAAACATTACAAAATCGTCTAATTCTAAATGGATTTGAAATTGAAAAAATTTCAAAGGCTAGAACAATAAATAAAGGTGATATTATTTTTGATTTTTCAACAACAGCAAATAGGCCTGATGTTTTAAGTTTGGTTGGTTTTGCAACAGAAATTTCTAATTTATTTAGTATTCGATGGAAAAAGTTACCCTACAGATACGAAAGCTCTGATTTATTGAATGAAAATATAGAAAACGAGATAGACTTTATTGGTACAGTCTTCTATCGGGGTATAGTAGTATCTCATATTAAATTTGAGTCTTTTTCGCCAAGTTGGTTACAGTCAAGATTGCTAGATTTAAAATTACCTAATCTCAATCTGTTTTTAAATCTCGCTAATTACACTATGTTAGAGTTAGGCCAACCTTTTCAATTGTATGACTATAAAAAAATTTTAAGATTAATAGATAATCCTAATGATATTGTTTTCGGTACAAGATTTGGAAAAAGTGATGAAACGTTTATCGATTCAAATAATAAAATTTATAATTTATCGATTTCAACTTTACTTGTTACCGTTAATAATATTCCAATCTCCATCGCGGGGGGTCCTATATCATTGTATGCTTGCATTGATAAAGATACAACGATCATGTTTATTGAAGCCTCAATTTTTAATCCTGATCTTTTTCGTCAATCGAATAAAAGTATTGGATTTTCTTCAAATGCAACATTATTTTATCAACGTGGAATAAATAAATTTTTAGTAAATACAAGCTGTCGAAGATTTTTAAGTCTACTTTCAATTTTTAATAGAAATTTAAAATCCACTTTAAAAACAACTTTCTATACAAATTTTAGTAGAAATTATAAAAAAATTTATTTTGATCCCAAAAATCTAGAGTCTATTCTAGATTTTAAAAATATTAAGCTTGATAAATTAAATAAGGTGACAAACTTTGAAATTTTTTTAATAGAAATATTTGTGCAATTAAATCTTCCTTATAATCAATCAGCAATAATAGATTCAAATCCTATGTACCATACACGAGTTGTGCAAATTCCATTTACTCGTCTTGTTGACTTGGATGAAGAAATTGATTTATTCGAAGAAATATGTCGTCTAATTGGTTTTAATACTTTTGTAAACATTTCTTCGAATAAAATTTCCTTGCGTAAACTATCAAAAACTGAAAATTTAAAACGTCGATTTCGTAAAAATCTATTAAGTCTAGGTTTTGATGAAGTTTATCATTATTCCTTAACCTCGTTGACAAGCTTTGCTGAAATTGAATTAAGTAATTCAAAAATAGTTCATACTGAATTAAAAAACACTTTATTAAATCATTTACTTCAGACAATTTATAATAATTATAAAAAAGCCCATATCTCCACTCAGATATTTGAATTTGGACGTATTTTTACTGAAAGTAAAAAAAGGTATATTTTTGAGTTTGAAGCCTTGGCAGGAACTTTTGGTGGTTTAACGATGAAAAATAATTGGGACAGTAACTATATTTTAAATTGGTTTAATGCAAAAGGAATCTTTGAAATCCTTTTTAAACAATTTAGTTTTGATTTGAATTTTACTGTTCCAAAATTTGCTTTTGAAATAGCTCATTCAAAACGAATATTTCAAATTCAGACAAAAAGAAAAAATATTGGGGTTTTTTTTGAGCTTAATCCAAAATTTGTTAAAAAATATGGACTAGTAAAACCTATTTATTTATTTGAACTTAATTTTACAAAACTTATAAAAATTGTTGAAAAACAAAAATTAACAATTTACATACCATATTCGAATTATCCAATTTCTCGAAAGGATTTATCGTTAGTAGTCCCTGAACCTACAACATTTAGTCAAATTACAAAAATCATTTTAGTTTTTACAAATGAATTTCTTAAATCATTCGAATTATTTGACGTTTATAAAAATTTCGATACTCCAATGAATTTTAAGAATCTCGGTATTAGCTTAGAGTTTCAATCCCAAGGGGAAACATTAATGCGCTCAGAAATTGATAACCTAGTGCAGAAAATACGTTTAAAACTTAAAAATGAATTAAACGTTGTTTTGAAATAATAAATTAGTAAATAACTGAACGTTATTTATTCCTAATTTATATTCAAATATTTTATAAATGAATCTATTTCGTTTTAACTTTGGTTTAAAAAATATAAAATTTAATATTAAATAGGAGGCGATTGAGTATCGTCAAAATTTAAATTTATTGTTAAACCTGCTAATTTATCCATAGTTAATTTTAGTTGAACCTCGTCATCATTTTCTAAGTACATTTTAGTATTGGTAATTAACGTGTTTACCTTTTCTCTTTTTTCAAAAGAAATTTTCTCACCTAAGTCTTTTAATTGTTTTTCAGCTTGATAAATAATTAGTTCTGCTTGATTTCTTAAATCTATCTTATCACGTTTTTTTCGATCCTCATCGGCGTACTTCTCAGATTGTGCTACCATTTCCTCAATTTCATCATTATTCAACGTTGAGGCATTCGTAATCGTTATTGATTGTTCTGTTCCACTATTCTTATCTTTTGCTGTAACCGATAAAATACCATTAACATCAATATCAAACGTTACTTCAATCTGAGGAATACCTCGCGGCGCATTTGGAATTCCATTTAAATTAAAATTCCCTAAACTTTTGTTATCTTCTAAAAATTCACGCTCTCCCTGCAACACATGTATTTCTACGTTTGGTTGATTATCCATTGCAGTCGTGAATGTTGCTGACTTCTTAGTAGGAATTGTAGTATTTCTAGGAATAATTTTTGTCATTATGTTACCTAGTGTTTCGACGCCAAGTGAAAGCGGTGTAACATCAAGTAATAATATATCTTTAATTTCACCAGCTAACACACCACCTTGAACGGCGGCTCCAATTGCTACTACTTCGTCTGGATTAACTGTTTGATTTATAATATCTTTATCACATAGTCGTTTAACCAATTGTTGTATAGCTGGAATTCTTGTTGAACCACCTACTAAAACAATTTGATCTATTTCAGTGGTATTAATTTGAGCGTCTTTAATTGCAGTTTCTACTGGAAATCGACATCTATCAATTAAAGTTGAACATAATTGCTCAAATTGAACTCGTGTAATTGTTTTATTAATGTGCTTTGGTCCCGTTTCGTCCGAAGTAATAAAAGGTAAATTTATTATCGTTTCACTTAATTGTGACAATTCAATTTTAGCTTTTTCAGCTGCTTCTGTCAATCTTTGCAATGATTGCGAATTTTTATTTAAGTCAATTCCCTCTTCTTCTTTAAATTGTTCAACCAAGTACATAACAATTTCATAATCAAAATCCTCTCCCCCTAGTTGAGTGTCTCCAGATGTTGATAAAACTTCGAAAATACCATCTCCAACTTCTAACAATGACACATCGAATGTTCCCCCACCTAAATCAAAAACTAAAATTTTCTCATTTACCTTTTTGTCTAACGCATAGGCTAATGATGCAGCAGTAGGCTCATTGATAATTCTCAAAACATTAAGGCCAGCTATTTGTCCCGCATCTTTAGTGGCCTGTCTTTGTGAATCATTAAAATATGCTGGTACTGTAATAACAGCCTCTGTTACCTTTTCACCTAAATATTTACTTGCGTCGCTAGCTAACTTTCTTAGTATTTGTGAAGAAATTTCTTCAGGGCTAAATTCTTTTTCTAAAACAGGACACTTTAATTTAACATTACCATTATTATCCTCACCAACTTCGTAGGAAGTTGATTTTAGATTGTTCTTTACTTCACTAAATTTAGAACCAATAAAACGCTTTACTGATGAAAAAGTATTTACAGGATTTATAACGGCTTGTCTCTTCGCAATTTGTCCAACTAATACTTCCCCCTTTTTTGTATAAGCAACAATTGAAGGAGTTGTTCGCTCACCTTCACTATTTACAATTACTGTCGTCTTCCCACCTTCAACAACTGCTGCAACGGAGTTTGTTGTACCTAAATCAATCCCTACGACTTTTTTCATAACAATTTTATTTTTTTAATTTTTAATAAATTAGCTTTTAGTATAACTATAGTCAAGTCCACTATTTTTTCCAAGAGTAATTTATGCAAAAGTTAAATTTTTTTGCGATTCTCTTTTGTACGGTTTTAACTTAACCCTTTTTTTTTCTTTAAGCCTATTGACTTTTTTTAAGATAAGCAGTAGATTATATTCATAGTATCTCGCTCAGCGTCGTTCGACACGCATCGCACTAACTTGAAAAACACCAGGAAACAAGTCTAGTGCATCATACATGTAGAGATGCCCAGTGTATATTCTGGTACATGTAACTACCGTACATATATATCTATATAGATTAGGCACATATATCTATTATCTATATAGGTGCGATAGACGAAAAATTGCATTTACCTTACTACCTACAATTTAGTAATTATAAAGTAAGGTAATACACTATGAAAGCATACAATCTGGCTGGAAGGCTTAAAATAATATGTAAATTAAAATAATATGTAAATTAAATGTATTTACATTTAATATGTAAATAATGTAAATACATTTAAAACACTTACGAAAAAAAGAATTTATGGTTTAACCTACAAAATACATAAACTAACTTAATATAAACATACTTACTTAAAAACTAAATACTTTAGGACATTATTAAGAGTTTGATCCTGGCTCAGGATGAACGCTGGCGGTATGCCTAACACATGCAAGTCGAACGTTAGTTACTGAAAGATTTATCTTTCAGTAATTTAAAGTGGCGGACGGGTGAGTAACACGTGAGAATCTACCCTTAGGAAGGGAATAACAAATGGAAACAATTGCTAATACCCTATAAGCCTCTTATAAATGAGAATAGAGGTGAAAGGAACCACCTTACTACTTTCTTCAGGACTACCTGAGAGAGCGAGAGTCTTGATTAGTAGCGTTCGCCTAGGGAAGAGCTCGCGGCTGATTAGCTAGTTGGTTAAGATAAAAGCTTACCAAGGCGATGATCAGTAGCTGATTTGAGAGGATGATCAGCCACACTGGAACTGAGATACGGTCCAGACTCCTACGGGAGGCAGCAGTGGGGAATTTTCTGCAATGGGCGAAAGCCTGACAGAGCAATACCGCGTGAGGGATTAAAGCTCTATGAGTTGTAAACCTCTTTTTTCAGGGAAGAAGATCTGACGTTACCTGAAGAATAAGCATCGGCTAACTCCGTGCCAGCAGCCGCGGTAAGACGGGGGATGCAAGTGTTATCCGGAATTATTGGGCGTAAAGCGTTTGTAGGTTGTTTATTGTGTCTATTATTAAATTTTGTGGCTCAACCATAAACCAGTAATAGAAACTAGTAGACTCGAGTATGATAGAGGTAGATGGAATTTCCAGTGGAGCGGTGAAATGCGCAGATATTGGAAAGACCGCCAACAGCGAAGGCATTCTACTGGGTCAATACTGACACTGAGAAACGAAAGCTAGGGGAGCAAATGGGATTAGATACCCCAGTAGTCCTAGCCGTAAACAATGGATACTAAATGTCGCATGTATCGACCCATGCGGTATTATAGCTAACGCGTTAAGTATCCCGCCTGGGAAGTATGCTCGCAAGAGTGAAACTCAAAGGAATTGACGGGGGCCCGCACAAGCGGTGGAGCATGTGGTTTAATTCGATGCAACGCGAAGAACCTTACCAGAGTTTGACATATAACCAAATTTTTTTGAAAAAAAAGAGTGCTTTCGAGAATGGATATACAGGTGGTGCATGGCTGTCGTCAGCTCGTGTCGTGAGATGTTGGGTTAAGTCCCGCAACGAGCGTAACCCTTATTTTTAGTTGCTTTTTATAGAACTCTAGAAAAACTGCCGGTTATAAATCGGAGGAAGGTGAGGACGACGTCAAGTCATCATGCCCCTTACACTCTGGGCTACACACGTGCTACATTGGATAAAACAATATGACGCTAACTTGTGAAAGTAAGCTAATCCTTCAAATTTATCCTAAGTTCGGATTGTAGGCTGCAACTCGCCTACATAAAGATGGAATCGCTAGTAATCGCTGGTCAGCAATACAGCGGTGAATTCGTTCTCGGGCCTTGTACACACCGCCCGTC